TGAAAAAACAAACAATTAGTAATAAAATGTGGATGAATAATATTTTAATCGATTTTGGATCGGATTTGGCGGCATGGCCAAGCGGTAAGGCAGGGGACTGCAAATCCTTTATCCCCAGTTCAAATCTGGGTGTCGCCTGATCAACAAAATACTTAGAATTTCTTATTCTACTGATAGAATAGAACTCGACAAATTCTTGCCCTGCATAAGCAAAGGCAAAGGACGGGGCTTGTCGATACTTGATTTATAGAATACATAGTTCTATAAAAGACTGTAAGTTGTTTTCTCAAAATCTGGCTCTGTTTGGGTTCTGGGTAGCGGCCCAAACAGATATACCAATAGGGATGAGGTAAGGCTTACTTATTAATTCCAGAACTACGAAAGTAAGAGGTCAGAAATCTTGGTATCCAAAGGTTCCTAAAATTCCATTTTTGCTCCTAGGATTGAAGAAAAGATTATATGAAAGACTGTCAAGTCTTCCTAATTATCTTACACTACCTACACTAACGTAGGGTCTACTGACTCTGTCTGTGGATAGGCTGATGGGAAATCAATTTAGGAGTTGTGGAAAGGACTGAAGATACTTTGTATCCATACTTACGAGAGACTCCGAGTACTCAAACATTCAATCAGGGTGGTTGGTCGGCTCTTATCTTATAGAATAACAGAGTCAAAGTCAAAGTCAAAAAAAAAGATTTCTTTGGTCGTGTAAGGAGATTACAAAAAAAATGTATGTAATAATGGTAGTGATGTCTCCCCATTCTTTCACAGAAAGAAAGACAGTAAGGCTTAGATCAAATAGGAAATGTAGGTATCCAATAGATAGTTATCTATCTTGATGATATATTTTTTTTTTTTTGCTTATGAAAGAAAGGTAACAAAACAAACAATAGGTCTTACTATTCCCACATGTTCCATTAGGAGCATTCCTTTGCAATTTTCAAGGAAAAGTTGTGTGTATCGTATTTTTACTTAATACTCCCCAATTCTACCAGAAATCCTATAAAGAATCTGTTACGAGTGGATTCATTGAATTGGTTCATCAATAGCCTTAAGTCAGAATCCTATTTTGACTCTGCGCCATTGATTCTACTATGATTATTGATCAATAATGGAATAATTCCTTCATAGAAATAGGAGATATAATTCACATGGATATAGTAAGTCTCGCTTGGGCTGCTTTAATGGTAGTCTTTACATTTTCCCTTTCACTCGTAGTATGGGGAAGGAGTGGACTCTAGGTATATTAATAATTGATTGAGTAATCGATTGAGTAATCGAATTGTATCAATTGTTTAATTGATCGTTTTGCATTGATCGTTTTTCGAAGCTTTATTTTTAAAAAGCTTGTCTCTCTTTCAAAATTATACTGGAAAGACAATAATGAATAATAACCATTCGATCAAACAATGAATGATTACTATAGTTTAGTTGTATTTCAAAACCCAAATCTACGCATGATAGGAAATTTTTTCCAACCGAATTCCTTCTAAATATTCTGTTTGGATAAACCTGTTCTTACCAGAATTATGGATATTACAATGAGAAAAAACTAGGGATTGGTTTTTTCTTTATTTGTTTCTCTCTTTCTTTACTTTCACTGTTCTAAGAACAAATCGTTCTGCTATTAGATTACGACGATACTTACTTTCTACTGGAAGTGACTAGTGGTTGTCCAAAGAGGTTCTACACATAATAAAATTTGATCTTTCTTCCGCTGAGCGATCCACCACATATCATACATTTAACATTTTAGACTCCTAGAGATTTTTTTATGCTTTTTTGACTCATCTCATGTCATGTTTAAGCATGAAAAATGGTCCGAGTCCCCTTTACTAATTCCTTTCAAAATCTGAAGAAGTTACCATAGAACTTCGTAAATGATCTGTTAATGGCTCAATCAATGACTTCTTGGGATGGGAAATCAAAAAAATTCCTTGGTTTTGTTTTCTTTTGCTATAGTATATTCCCATACTATTCTTCCTCTATTGATTCTTTTGATGGATCCCGGAACCTATATATAAAATTATAAGAAACCTAGAAATTAGAAGAATTGGCCTTCGATTATTTTGGGTTGATCGAAATCGAGTGGATGTAGCGAAAAAAAGAAATAGAATTAGACTGCTATTTCGATGTACTAGTCTACTATTTAGATTAGATGTACATCTAATACATCATATACATACATATTGTAAATTGATCTATATAAACCCTCCATTTAGATAAAGTCTATATCTGTATACAATACAACTTTATATGATAATATCATTGTATACAATATTAGATAATAAAAAATACTCTAAAGTGTGGTAGAAAGGACTATATATAGTCCTTTCTACCACACTTTATGATTCCAACCAGATCATTTCATTTAAGACTTGGAATTTTCTTTTAATCCCTTTCTTTCATTTCTTCAATCATTGAAAAAAGGATTGATAAGAACTAATAATTCAGATTCAAATTAATCATTTTGACTGACTGTTTTTACGTAGATAATAAG